ATGTAATTATTATATATAGTAATAGAATATTATATTCTATTACTATTCTATTAGTATTTATTACCATTACTTTTCTTTTATTATTATTCTATTCTCGTAAGATATAGATAACAAAATATAGATAACAAAATATAGATAACAAAATATAGATAATAAATCGATTACAGATATAGTATATTTAAATATTTAAATATACTAACTAATATAGAATTACAGAATAAAAAAGAAATATACTATATAATATGCTCTATATATATGTAGAATAGAGAGAGAGAGTATATATGGTGAAGCGGGTAGCGGGAATCGAACCCGCATCGTTAGCTTGGAAGGCTAGGGGTTATAGTCGATGTTGATTCATCATCTTTAACATCTCTAATTCAAAACCGAATATGAAACTTTTGTTTCATTCGGCTCCTTTAGGGAAGCTGGCAAAATTTCCAGCTATAAGACGTGAGCGAAAAAAAATTGGACCCATAACATCTATGTCAGCCTTTCACTATCTTAATAGATTCAAAAGAACGCGCTTTCTAGATGATCCCTCTAGACACGAGAGAGAGAGGGGTTTTAATAATCTTTCTAGTTACTTCGTTCTATATTTCGATTTGAGAGAATCCTTAGGAAAAGCTTTTTGTTTCTACCGAGCTAAAACAAAACATCGATACCTATAATAAACCAAAGTCGTCGTTTAATACTTATTTTGCTTCAATCTTGACTATACAAAACAAACAAAAAATTGAAGGTTTAGTTACGATTAGAAATACACTTTTCCGTCTTTTCTTTAGCGTATCCATAGATCTTTTCCTCATATTCATTCAATTGGGAAGTCTTGATCCAATTAAAAAAATTATGTTTCGTAATCTCATAATCCAATTTTTTTATTTCTAATTAACTTTTGGATACAAATCCCGAGAATATATATTCTTCCTCGAATTTTTCATTGAGAGGTAAAGGATTTAATCCTTGTAAGAAATAAAGTTTTTGATCGGAATATGCGCCGAGGGATCCCTTAACTATTAGGATTAATCGAACGAATCGCACTTTTACCACTAAACTATACCCGCTATGATGCGATTATTGTATATAAATGAATCTTTTGTCGAGATAAGAGAATCGGGCAGAATTAAGATTAAGATCGACTTATAAAAGAATCATGAAAATTAGAATTAGAGCGTTGACATATTGTATTTATTCATCGGACTTAATGAGAAAAGAAGAATTGTTGATTCTATATTATTTTATCCTATATCCTAGGAATGTAAATCGTCCTGCTTCTGATTGTCATTGTTTCAATAACAACTATTTTTTGTTTTGGAATCAAATAAGTCATGTTATCTACTATGATTTGTTGGAATAAAAATAGTATTAAATTAATTATATAATTATATAGTATTAAAATAGTAGTATTAAAATTAAAATAGTATTAAATTAATTAGAACTATTAAATAACTATTAAATTAATTAGAATAATTAGAATTCAATTACGAATTATTAATTAAAAAGAATTATAATTAAGATAATTAAGAATAATTCTAATTATTCTTAATTAATTAAGAATAATTAATTAAGAATAATTACGAATTAGGAAAGTAATAAAGAGAGCTAAAAAAAGAGAAATGGAAAAAAGGCTTTTTTTTTGAGCCTCACTTGTTGTGTAATATAAGATAGTAATTACCAATTTTAAAGATAGTAATTACCAATTTTAAATTGGGAGAGATGGCTGAGTGGACTAAAGCGTCGGATTGCTAATCCGTTGTACGAGTTATTTGTACCGAGGGTTCGAATCCCTCTCTTTCCGATTCTGTTGATAACTTGGTATTTTTTTTTTTTCTTTTGTTTTAGTTATTTTTGTTTTATTTATTTGTTTTATTTAATTTAATAGTTAAAGATGCAGAATAAAGAAAATGCTCAAAACATTGAAAAATCAAGAAAGGAAAAACGATTATGTTTTATTCTTCACGTCCCGGATTGCGCCCCGGATCATTAGATAAAAATCCAAAGATGAAGAGAGAAACAAAGAATATCACTACTGTGTAAACAAAGAGTTTCAGAGTAAGCATTATACAATCTCCAGGATCTTTTTTTGGTTTGGAAAAAGAAAAAAGAAAATAGATTCTTTCTTTTTGTACCACTTATACCACATATAATATTTTGACATCAAGAAACAAAGTGGTTTCTAGCAATAGAAAAAAAAAATTGTAAAAAATTGTATAAATTCATTTGTAATAAGAGTCCAATTTTTCGTTGTCAAAAATTTTCTTTCATATCCACAATTAGATAGTGCGGGGGACTCTAATAGGATTTCTTTCAATACAATGAAAAAAATTCAAAAATGAAGAAATGGAGTAATCGAGATTTCTCGTGTCTATACAATAACGTCTATACAATAACTTCAATGTTTAAATTGAGGGCTTATACTATAAGACTTATTTGATCTTATTAATTGCTAATTGCTATAAGTTTTTTTTTATCGAATAAATCGTGAATTTTTTTAGGCTAGTATTAAAGATCTCATCGAAAACTTACAGCAGCTTGCCAAACAAAGGCTAATAGAAAAAAAAGCACAGGGATTACTGGCATAATATCTACGATTGGGTTCAAAAAAGCGTAGGCTTCGGGCAATTTTGTGAAGAAAAAACTGCTTGAATAAAGGACAGAATTAAGACAGATACAAATCAAACTAAAAAGATTAAGCATAACAAAGATTTTGTTAAAGATTTTGTTCTTGAAAATAATTCTATTTTGACTGAGTTATAAATATATTATTTATATAAAATATAAAATAAGGTAGACCAAAAAACGTTCTTTAAACTGAAACTCACCTAATTAAAAATCCTTGAATTCGCTGAAATCAAAAAAGAATAAGAATAGACGAAATCCTATTTTCATACAATATCATAATTGAATTATAGATTATAATCAATCAATTCAGTTTCATTTTATATCCACATATATTAAAATCCGAACAACAAGCTAATCTTAATTTATTTCATAGATACTTGGGCGAGAATTGACGAAGAACCCATACCATTATTACTTTTTATGAGTGTTGAATAGAAATATAAATGGGGCGTGGCCAAGTGGTAAGGCAACGGGTTTTGGTCCCGCTATTCGGAGGTTCGAATCCTTCCGTCCCAGAGCATACTTATATTCATATATTAAAATGAAAACATCTATTAAAATGAAAATAAGGATTGCCCTTTTTGAACCATTTTCTATTTAGGAGGATAATAAATAAAATTTTTGTTTCTTATTTTTAATGACTTTTTTCGCAATCATATCTTTTTAAAAAATTTTATCATGTTGAAATAATACGCAAATTTATCATAGAATGCTTTGTTTTATAACTTATAAAGACAAATTTTTTTTTTCTATTTTCTATTAGTGATATAAATTAATTTTATAGAAATTAATATAAGATGGATAGAAAAAAATCAAGTGAATAAATGAAATAATTCGATCTCGAAATAGAAAAATTTGACATTACTTTAAATTTCAATGAGTTGTTTTTCATTGGAAATTCTATTAACAAATAAGGGAGATTAGATTTTTTGAGTCTATTTAATTAATATTGATTTATATTGATTGAATAAACTATTGATTGAATAAACCCGAGAATTTTTTCCTAGCTTCCTTTCTTCTACCCATAGTTTTCTTGTAGTTATGTGAATATTATCTATGTAATACTAATTTAATTCATTCAATACAAATCCTTACTTTCGTTTTATTTTAGTTATTTTTCTTTGTTATTAGTTATTATTTAATTTGTTATTTTAATTTGTTATTTTAATTTGTTATTATTTAATTATTATTATTTTTTTTAATATAGTTTATATAGTTTATAGTGAATTTTTTTGGTTAAATTGAATTAAATTAATTCTTTTGTTTTTTTTTTTTCATTGTGTATATTTTTAACGCATTTGCATTCATATTGACAACACTATTCATATTGACAACAATGTATCAAATAAATATAATCCGATCTGGATAATTGTATCTTGTCTGTAGATCTATTTCATTTTTCTCTGTTCCATGAGTTTGATTTTTTTATTCATTCAAATAATGGGTTTGTTGGATGTACTGTGATACAAAAATCTTTTTTTGATTAAAAAAAAAATAATAATTTTAAATATTTATAAAGGTATCTATAATTATAAAGATATTTATAATAAATATATCTATGTAATAAATAATATTTATATAATATTTATATAATATATAATATTAGAATATATATAATATTATAATAATATATATAATATTAGAATATATATAATATTATAATAATATATATAATATTAGAATAAAAAATCTATCTATAATAATATCTATCTATAGTTATCTATCTATAATACTATCTATAATAATAATAAATATAAAATAATAAATATAAAATATTAAATAATAAAATAATAATCCATTTTTATTTTTAAATTGAATTTCATTTTTAAATTTAATCAATATCAAATAATAACAAATAAGAATATAAAATAATCCAAAATTGAATAAAATAAATATAAATTATATAAATTTATAATAGAATAGAAATTTATAAATTCTAATTTTAAATAAAATTAAAAAGAAAATCGATAAATTCAAAATCAAGAAATTCAAATACAAATAAATATCAAATACAAATAAATATAAATAATATAATTTATATATAATAAATAATATAATTTATATATATAATTTATATAATAATTATATAAATTCAAATATAAAAATATAAATAGAATAAAATAAGTATATAATCCATATACAATAAATATACGAATGAGTGACATAAGAAACAAAAGGTGATCCATAGGTTTGTACTTTATCTTTACCTTTACTTTGTACTTTATCTTTACCTTTACTTTATATTATTTTTACTTTATATTTATATTTTATTTATTTTATTTATACTTCATTTATATTTTATATTTTATTTTATTTTTTATTTGAATATATTTGAATATTTGAGTTGATATTTTTTTGAGAATTTCTTTTATTTTCATCTG